TTCAGCGTCAGAAGTCATTTTGTTATTCCAAACCAAAAGTCTCTTTTCTTTCTAATATTCATCTTAGGAAAGAAAGAGTACGAAAATGAAAAAAAAAACGATCATTTTTTCCCTATTTGATCGTATCAGAAATAAACTTTGGGATTGCTAAATCATAGACAAGATAAATATAGAAAGCAACAGAGCCATCATAGTATTTTTTTTACTCCTACGAAAGGAAGGTTGGTAAATGGATCATTCAACGATCTGGATCGGATGGATTATATTTCCTTCGTCCTTCGAGAGAAGGGGGGCGGTAAATTCAATTCCATTATAGAGCCGTATGCAATGCACAAAAATGCCTGTACGGTTTTCAATTCTATTTTTTTTCTTCTTCTTATTTTTTATCCCTTACTTTAGCTTTAGACCAACCATGCGAAATAGAAGAACCCCTTATAATGTTATATTAGTATCATCAGGGTTATGATTCACCAACCCGCTAGTTCTTTTTATGAGGCACAAGCTGGGGAATTTATCTTGGAAGCAGAAGAACTACTGAAACTTCGCGAAACACTCACAAAGGTTTATGTACAAAGAACCGGCAACCCCTTATGGGTTATTTCCGAAGACATGGAAAGAGATGCTTTTATGTCAGCAACAGAAGCCCAAGCTCATGGCATTGTTGATCTTGTAGCGGTAGAAAATGCAAATACTAGTGATTTTGTGTAAATCCATTTCAAAAACATAATTCACATTTTCTTTGATTTGACATTAAATAGAAATGATTCATAATCATCAACGATCCGGTTAAGATCGATCTAAACCAAGCTATTCTTATTCTAGATATACATATATACGATATGCCAACTATTAAACAACTTATTAGAAACACAAGACAGCCAATAAGAAATGTCACAAAATCCCCCGCTCTTCGAGGGTGTCCTCAGCGTCGAGGAACATGTACTAGGGTGTATGTGCGACTCGTTCGGATCATGAGCTCGAAGAAAGAAATGAGAAAATTTTTCCAGTATTAATGATCAGTACCAACGAATAGAATGGATAGATTGGAAGAAGGCCATTTACTAGCTAAAAATGAGGATCTATCATATACCTATATGGTATATAGAATTTTTGGTTTCCATTAGTGCAAATGGATTTAATTTGAGATGAGAAGCAATTCTCCATTGGTAGCAAATGGTTATCCATTAAGCGGAGGAAATACTATTAAGATAAGAAAATCAATTATGCTCTTATTCTTGAAAGAACGGACTAAGAGGGTCAGCTACCTAGCCAATTTTCATAATTAAATACCGTCACTATATAGATAGTTCTTTTTGTGAAAAGACGTATTACTGTATAATTGATGGGTAGAGCCAAAGGATATGAACTATACAAGTTAACAATAACATTTGATTAAATGACAAAGGAGGCTCCGGTGTATAGAAAGGACCTCACCGTTTAATTAAAGAAGTAACCATAGAAACGACGGAACCCACTATTTTTTTTGTGTCGGTAGAATTGAGTATTTTCGGCTCAAATGTCTGGAAGGAATAAAAAATCGTGGTTGGGAAGGTCATAGTAGCAAAAACCATGGGAATTTCTTTTTTTATATACCGGAATAATCCACTTTGTTATTAATCGAACGGAAGAGGGAAGAAAAAGAATGACTGAAAGAAGAAAAATCAATTAGTTATTCATTAAAGTTTAATTTGATTCAATGACCAGAGTTAGACGAGGATATACAGCTCGGAGACGTCGAACAAAAATTCGTTTATTTGCATCAACTTTTAGAGGGGCTCATTCAAGACTTACTCGAACAGCTACTCAACAGAAAATAAGAGCCTTGGTTTCCTCTCATCGAGATCGAGACAGGCAAAAGAGGGATTTTCGTCGTTTGTGGATCACTCGTATAAATGCAGTAACTCGCGATAATTTGGTATCCTATAGTTATAGTCGATTCATACACAATTTGCACAAGAGGCAATTGCTTCTTAATCGTAAAATACTTGCGCAAATAGCTATATCGAATAAGAATTGTCTTTACATGATTTCCAATAAGATCTCTCAAATAAAATAAAAGAAAGAGATTGTAAAGTAATCTACAGGAATGAATGATTGAAACAAAATTCCCCGGAGAATGAACTCCGGGAAGACAGAAGAAAAATAAATTCAAATACTTCTACTTATAAAATGAACGAAATGTTTCAATAAAAAAAAGGATTTCCCCTTCCCATTTTTTTTCTTATAACACAACAAGAAAATCGGAATCCTAGGTTTTTCCGAACAAAACATCAATTTGAGCTTGAGAGTTTTGAGTCAATTGAGGGATATGTCTATTTATTTCTGGTTCTAGGATCAGTAGTTCTAGGGATCGACTCAGCTCTCTCAAATTGTTTCTCATTATTAAGAAAAGGTAACAAAGATAAAATACGAGCTTGTTTTATAGCAATAGTAATTAATCGTTGTTGTTTCAAAGTTAATCTACTGATCCGTCTAGATAATATTTTTCCTTGTTCACTAATAAATCGACTAATTAAACTCATATTTCTATAATCGATTCGATCCCCCGATTCAATTGGGGGCAAACGCCTACGAAAAGATCGCTTGGATTTACGAAAAGGTTGCTTGGATTTATCCATGGATTATTCCTTATCTCGAAAATTCTCTTTATTCATTTGATTTTAGATCCGACAGAATAGTATTTGATTTGTATATATACTATATAATAATTGTGTTGTATATACGTTAAGTTTTTCCTCTTCCTGTTCCGCGGAAAGATCCTACACATGTTCCTTTCGATCTATTTCTTTATTTCGCCATGAATTGTATGCGTGCGACAATAGCGACAAAATTTTCTTAACTCTAATCGATTGGGTGTATTGTGTCGACTCTTTTGAGTAATATATCTAGAAATACCCGGCAATTCCTTATTAATACTATTTCGGCCACAACTGGTACATTCCAAAATAACTCTAATTCGGATATCTTTACCCTTGGCCATGAACCTCCTTTTTTGGATTTTGGATCGACTTAAATTCCTCTATTTTCGATCCGAACCGAAGAAGAAGAAAACAACAAAAAAATCAATAGAAGTTACTAACTAAAAATGCAATTTCTAAAGAAAAGATTTGATTGTCAAAAAATGTATTTGGTTGTAATTAATATTAATCGAGTAAAAATTAAGTGATACAATTTCTTTCGAATTAGCATCCTACTATCCTAATCTCAGTATTTCATTTAAGTATCTTTTATCAATAACTAGAATGAAAAAAAGGGAAATAACAAAGCATCCGGGAATAAACGATTAATTTCTATCAAGAGACTCGCTAAAGACCCAAACCATAGAGTAGTTAGCACAGGAACCGTGGAGAGATATGTTTTTATATCTCGCATTGAAAATCCTCCTTCTTTATTTTATTGTAATACATATATAATCAGATGCTGTAGTTCAAGATCGTTTGTATTCATTTTTTTTTAATACGTTAGTTTCTCATATGTATATAATTCTTTTATTTTATTATATGAATATATGAAGATGAAAGAAAACAAGTGGAAAACAAGACAAGGATTTTGTACAATGATACTGTACAACAATAAAGGGATGTAGCGCAGCTTGGTAGCGCGTTTGTTTTGGGTACAAAATGTCACGGGTTCAAATCCTGTCATCCCTACCTAAGAAAGCGCTCTTAGTTCAGTTTGGTAGAACGCGGGTCTCCAAAACCTGATGTCGTAGGTTCAAATCCTACAGAGCGTGATTCTGTTTATCTTATGCCGAATTACGAATTACAACGAATTACAATAAAATAACTTAATAAAATAAAATTTAATTACAATTTCAATTTGACCTCCTCTTTGCATTGCAGGAGGTCAATCAAAAAATTAATATTACTCAATTAAAGGTCCAATTGATCACCACGTCTGTATTGTAAATATGCTGTTACGAATAATCCTGCCAAAGTAATAGGAATTAGACCTAAGACGATTCCAAATAGAAAAATTTCAATCATTTCGATTTTTTTTTTTTGTTTGTTTTGAGGAAATAAAAGTAAGATCTATCTCTAAATATTAATCTGAATTATCCATGAATCTCAATGACTAAGAACTGGCAATTGACGTGGAAGGGAATCATACAATACCCGCACAATTCCGAAGAAATATTTAATGAATTGGTCACTCAATTTCAAATAAGTCGCATCTTGTTCAAACTAATCAATAGAACCGAGGTTATAGTTGAAGCAGCCAACAGAAAACCGAAATAACTAGTTATAATAAGCATGAAAAAACGAAATTAGTTAGATTTTTTTTGCTACATAGGTTGATAAAAGACTTACCTAAGTTTCTCTTTTTCCCGAATATGACAGTAAGAAAAAACACTATTGACATAATTAGTTCTAATTGAAAGTTCTTGATTCATCAGTCATTATGAATGGACTGATGACTCTAAAAAAGATACAGCCATTCATATAGGTAGAATAAAATCAAGTCATCGGCAGTAACACCGACCGATCTTGCGATTCCGAATCAAGAGAAGAGGTTCATTCTTCAATTCCTGGGTTGAGTATAGTAATAAGAACTGTGTGTGTTGTGTAACTTGATTCCAAAATCAAATAAAGGAAAGGGAATTAGGTTAGGTTTGAAAATAATTTCAATTTTGATCATTTCTATTCTTTTTCAATAGGAGTAAGTCTATTTTGTTTGGAGTGAACGGCCTGATATTACCTTTACTTTTTTTTGTAACTCAACTTACTTATTTGAATTCTGAATTCATTAATTCATTGGATTCAGTACAGTAAAGCTTAGTTATTAGTTAATTGCCCATAATATTATATTCCGATTTCGAATAAGAAGAAAAAGGTTTCTTGCAATCTATCCTAAAACCTTATTTTTTTGTTCTTTTTTCATCAAATAATACACTAGTACTGTATTATTGTATATTTATTTTATGACCAACCAATTACTTGAATTGAAATAAAAGGATTCGAACAAAAAACTTTAAACCCTATACCCTAATATTATAATTA